CTTGACGAGCTCTAATATGATCAGATTTATAAGTAAGCATCTCTTGTAAAATATGAGCAACACCAAATCCCTCTAAAGCCCAAACTTCCATTTCTCCTACTCGTTGTCCCCCTTGCTTTGCCCTTCCTCTAAGGGGTTGTTGTGTAACAAGTGCGTAATGTCCACTAGAACGTCCATGGATTTTATCATCAACTTGATGAATTAATTTTAAAATATAGGACTTTCCTATTAAGACAGGTTGTTCAAAAGGATTTCCTGTTCTTCCATCAAATATTCTGCTTTTTCCCGGATATTCCGGTTCAAATACCCATGGATTTTTTGTTTGCTTACTGGCTTCATATAATTCAGAAAACACTAGCTTTCTCGAAGCCTCTTGCTCATATCTCTCATCAAAAGATGCTATTCTATAATGTCTTTTTAACAGATCTCCCGCTAACCCGAGCGAACATTCAAATATCTGTCCCACATTCATTCGTGATGGTACTCCTAATGGGTTGAAGACCATATCAACAGGTGTTCCATCTTGCAAATAAGGCATATCTTGTCTAGGCAAAATTTTGGAAATGATACCTTTATTCCCATGTCTTCCAGCTACTTTATCACCTACTTTGATTTTACGTTTCTGTGAAATATATACACGAATCATTTCTAAATTATAACTGGAACCCCCCCTTTTCCGGATCCATCTCACGTCAATAACGCGCCCTCTTCCGCCTATAGGTAATTTTAGAGAAGTTTCTTTTGCAGTGGATACCTGAATTCCGAGAATGGCTCTTAATAATCTATCCTCTGGAGCATACGAGGATTCGTTTGCCGTCTGAGGCCTTAATTTTCCTACTAAAATATCACCTGTTTCTACCCAAGATCCCAGCATCACAACTCCATTTCTGTCTAAATTGCGGAGTAAATGAGCCTCTAGATGTGGTATTTCCCTAGTGATTCTTTCAGGTCCTTGGCTTGTCATATGAGTCTGAATTTCATATTTCCGGATGTGAAAAGAAGTATAAATATCTTCATATACCAAACGTTCGCTAATCAGTACTGCGTCTTCAAAATTGTAACCTTCCCATGGCATATAAGCTACTAATACGTTTTTTCCTAAAGTGAGTTCCCCACCAACTGTAGCCGCACCGTCCGCTAAAATTTGTCCCTTTTTAATGCATTTACCTCGCGAAACCTGAGGTTTTTGATGCATACAAGTATTTTTGTTGGAACGTTGACAGATAACTAATGGAATACTTATAGTAGTGTCTCCGTTACTTGTAGTAGTGTCTCCATTACTTGCAAAAATAATCTTGTGAGGATCAGTATAAATGATTTTTCCCTCGTGTTCGGCTATAGCGGAAACCCCCGAATCTAAAGCCGTTTGACGTTCCAGTCCAGTTCCAACAATGCACCTCTCGGACTGAGAAAGCGGAACTGCTTGGCGCTGCATATTAGAACTCATTAAAGCCCGATTCGCATCATTATGCTCGATAAAAGGAATGAGAGAAGCTCCAATAGAAAAATATTGGAAGGGAAAAATACTTCTAAGATGAATCTGTTCCCATGCAATAGTCAGGAACTCTTGACGGTATCGAGCTGGAACAACCTGTTCTTCCTGAATACTCTGATTCAAGGCCAAAGAATTTCCAGCTGCTATCCTATAATATTCATCTCTATTTGGTGATAAATAAACTATCTGTGCCTCCTTTTTTGATCTTTCAGATATTTCATAAAACGGACTCTTTATGGATCCCCAATGGCCAATCCTCACATGAATGGCTAAGGATCCAATAAGTCCAACATTGATTCCTTCGGACGTATCAATTGGACAAATACGTCCATAGTGGCTAGGATGAATATCTCGTATCCGAAAACTAGCAGTTTTACCCGTCAATCCTCCAGGACCCAAATAACTCAATTTTCGCCCATGAACAATTTGTGTCAATGGATTAGTTCGATCCAAAACTTGAGATAAAGGATGTAGGCCAAAAAACGATTCATAAGTGGTTGTTAATGAAGTTGAAGTTACCAAATTTTGAGGAGTCGGTATCAATTTATGACGAATTGCTCCAGATATAGTTCCTCGAACTGCGTTTTCTAAACGAACAAGAGCCAGTCCAAATTGATCCTGTAACAAGTCCGCTATAGAACGAATACGTTTATTTTTCAAGTGATTCATATCATCAAGTGTACCCATTCCAAATTTCATTCCTATCAAATGATCCACAGCAGCCAATACATCTCGTGGTAACAAAAATGTATTGTTCTGAGGTATATCAAGATTCAGTCTACGGTTCATATTTCGTCGACCAATCCTTCCTAATTCACATCTTTGTTGAAAAAACTTCTTTTGTAATTCCTTACATAAGGACTCAGAAAATATCGGATCCCCGCCTACACAAGCAAATTGTTGATAAAATTCCAAAATAGCACTTTCTTTTGACCCAATCTTTTTTTTCTCCTTATCATTTAGATTAAGGAAAGACAAAAAAATTTCAGGGTAACAAACATTATCCATAATTTCTCTTAGATTCGAACCCATAGCCGACGATAGAACTAGAATAGATATTTTTTGTTTCCTACTCACACGGGCCCATATCCTTGATTTTCTATCAATCTCTAATTCTGATCTCCCCCCCCAATCTGATATTATGGTGCTGGTATAGACAGAAATTCCGTTATGGTCCAATTCTGAACGGTAGTAAATACCAGGACTTTGCAATATTTGATTGATCACAATTCTGTATATTCCATTTACTATAAAGGTTCCCAGGTAATTCATTATTGGAATGTTTCCAATAAAAATGGTTTCTTCTTGCATATCTCTACCGGTTTTCCAAATTAATCCCGCGGGTACATATAATTCAGAAGAATATGTGAGTGATTCATACACAGCATTTCTTTCGTTTATCGAGGGTTCCACCAATTGATATCTTTCTACAAATAATTTAAATTCAATTTCTTGATCTGTGTCTTCAATTTTCGGAAACTTATGAAATTCTTCCGTCAAGCCCTCATTAATAAACCTACAAAATCCCTCAAATTGGATCTGACTAAATCCAGGTATTGTGGACATTCCCTCATTTCCATCATTCCAGAGCATCTTAATTTTCAGTTTCCCCTTTATCGAAAAATCCCATTATTAGCTCACTATTTATCGAACCATATGGATCGATTTCGCAATGATGGAATGTATATTCTGTTTACTGAATCACATGAAATTTTAGACAACCCCGTAAATGTACTTCATACGTATGAGAACGGAAATGAGACAGAGGAATGAAGAGCATTTTCGACGCAAGACAAGTTCGAATTTGCGACAGGTACAAATGGAAATGAATTTATAAAGCATTCCCAGAATAATTCCGTCACTTACACTTATGGAGTCTTATATAGAATATAAAAATTCATCCAACTTCTACCTATTATTATGATAATACGATTAGATTGATTGGGTACCAAAAAAATAAATGGATTCAGAATGAAATCGAATCTCTATGAATGAGATAAAGAAAGCCAGTAGTAATATAGTTTCCCCTTTAGTTAAAGTTAATTTTATTTCATGTTGAAAAAAAAAATTTCGGATTTTTTTACTTTTACTATATATAAATATAATTTTACTTTATACTATATATAATATTTTCTTTATACTATATATAATATTTTCTTTATACTATATATAATATTTTCTTTATACTATATATAATATTTTTACTATATATAATATAATATATGGATTTATGGAATATGATTGAATTGCGTAATAGGAATAATATTTCCTAAGTAAAGTATATGCCGGTATAGCTATCCACATATCTCATCTCATCTTTTTTTTATAGCAATTTTGCTTGTGGCAACAGAAGTCAGGTCACACTATATCATAATTTCCACTTTTTCTATTGTATTATAGAAAACGAAAAAAAAAGCACGACGATTCCCTATAAGGATATGGGATATGTACATAAAAAAGACTCGTCCCGGTATATGTGTAACAATTTTTGTTTTTGGGGTGTGGGTTTACATATACACATATCATATATATTGTTATTGTTATATTTGAATTGATTTGTTATGCCAGTAAGGAAAGGCAACAATTTGAGATACAAATTGAAGAACTTTTCACTAATTCAAAAAAAAAATAGTTAATGGTTCCAATTTGCACTAAATTTTTCAGTCTGTGACCGAAAATCCATTTTTTACCTTCTCAATGGAAAGAGAAGGGGAGTTTTTAAGGGGTGTGATAACCAATCAAAGAGAATAATTGGATTGGATAAAAAAAAAATAAAAGAATTAGTAATAGAATCTTAGTAAAAGAATATGGATGAATACTCTTTTTTTACCTATTTTATATTTTTTTTGAGATTTGGATCGGATTTGGCGACATGGCCAAGTGGTAAGGCAGGGGACTGCAAATCCTTTATCCCCAGTTCAAATCTGGGTGTCGCCTGATCAACAAAAAACGGGGGATTTCTTATTCTACTGATTTAATTCGACGAATTTTGTCCCCGGAGCCGGAGAAGTATAAGCCTATCGATAGTTTTTTTTTCTCAAAATTTGGTCCTTGGGTGTGGCTCAAACCGATACAAATAGGGATGAAGTGAGTCTTACTTAGTAATATGATTGACTCTCACTATTAAACTATTAAAAAAAAAAATAGTGAGAGTCAATTCTGGGATTCAGAACGACGAAAATCAGAGGTCGAAAGTATCCAAAGGTTCCTAAAAGACAATCCATTTTTCTCCTAGGATTGAAGAAGAGATTGTACGAAAGAGTATCAAGAATTCCTAATTATTTTTCACTACCATTACTAAAATTGTGTCTACTGACTCCATATGGAATTAGATTGGATAGGCTGATGGGAAATCCATTTAAGAGTTGTGGAAAGGATTGAAGAAACTTTGTATCCAGACTCACGAGGGTCTCTGAGTAATCAAACATTCAATCAGGATAGTCGGTCAACTCTTATTTTTATAGAGTAAAAGTAAAAGTCGAAAAAAAAAAGGTAACAAACAATAGGTCTTAGTATTCCCACATGTTTCATTTCATTAGGATAGAAGTATTCCTTTGCTATCTAATTTTTCAAGAAAAGGTATGTGTATCATATCTGTACTTAATACTTATACTTCAAAATTCTACCAGAAATCTTAGAATATTGTTACAAGTAGATTCATTGGATTGGTTCATTAATATTAATAGCTTTAAGTCAGAATTATATTTTGACTCTGCGCCATTAATTCCACTATGATTATTGATCAATAATTAAATAATTCCTTCATAGAGATAGGAGACATAATTCATATGGATATTGTAAGTCTCGCTTGGGCTGCTTTAATGGTAGTCTTTACATTTTCCCTCTCACTCGTAGTATGGGGAAGGAGTGGACTTTAGGGAGGGGTACTACTAGTTTTTTTATTTAATTGTATGAATTGTTTAATTGAGCGTTTTGCGAAGCTTTTTCTTTTTTAAGAATGTCTCTGTTTCAAAATTATACTGAAATACAGTAATGAATAATAAAATACAATAATGAATAATAACCATTCGATCAAACAATGAATGATTACTTTACTAATGAATGATTACTTTACTATAGTTCTATTTCGAAACTCAAATCTACGCATGATAGGAAAATTTTTTCAACCGGATTGGATTCTTCCTAAACATTCTATTTTAATAAACCAGTTCTTACCAGAATTATGGATATTACAATGAACAAAAACCAGAAATGGGTTTTTATTTTTTTCTTTATTTGTTTCCCTCTTTTTTGACTTTTACTGTTCTAAGAGAACATAAAGTCGTTCCGCTAATCTAATTAGATTATGGCAATACATACTTTCTGTTGGAAGTGACTAGTTGTTGTCCAAACCAAAGAAAAGAGGTTCTACACATAAGAAGATTAGATCCTTCTTTCGTTGCACGATTCACGTATCGTGTATTTCACCTTTCTTTTAGACTCCTCTCCATTCCATTTTTTATGCTTAAGACATGAGATGTCTTAAGCATAAAAAATGGAATGGAGAGGAGTCTACTCTATTAACCTATTCCCTTTTACAAATCTGAATAAATTATCATAGAATAGAACTCCGCGGATCGTGTTTTCTGTTAATGGATCAAGCAATAGCTTCTTGTGGTGGGAAATCTAAAAAAAGAAAAAGATTCTTTGGTTTCGTTTTCTTTTCTCTTTTTTTATTTATTTTGAAATTTCTAATAGATTAGTATACGCCCGTATTATTCTTGCTCCATTGATTCTTTTGATGGATCTCAGGATCTATCCTATATAAATAAATTCTAAAATAGGTTAAGAATTAGAACAGTTGGCCTTCGATTATTTTGGATCGATCGAAATACACACAGGTAAATGTAGCCAAAAAAAAAGAATTGGGCTGCTATTTTGATGTACTATTTAGATATACATCTAATCCACGTACATACATATTGTATATTGATCTAGATATGGGCTTTTTTTTTATAGGAAAAAGTCTATATCCGTATACAATACAACTTTCTATGAAAATAATGAATATGATAATATATACTATATAATAGTATATAACTATACAATACTAGATAGTAGATAGTATGGTAGAAAGAATTATATATAATTCTTTCTACCATACTATCTAGGCTTAGATACTACTATCTCAGATACTTATTATCTCAGATACTTATGATTCCAGCCAGATCATTTCGTTTAAGACTTGAAGTTTGAATTCCTTTCTTCAATCATTGATAAGAACTAATAATTCAAGTTTCAATCAAATTAGTCATTTTGACTGACTGTTTTTACGTAGATGATAAGTAAAAAAGCAGTAGGAACTAGAATGAACAGTGCAGTAGCAATAAATGCGAGAATATTTACTTCCATAATCTCATTTTTTTTTACTTCGCAATAACTCGGGATCTAATCCCATAGAGATGAGAAATTGGATTCCTGTAAATTCATGGGGATGAATTGCATCCTGATGATACTGAATCGGATCAGTATTATGAATAACAATATATGATCTATCAAATAAATTCATCGTCGAGAATTGAATAGTATAACATAGGAAGATCCTTTATCTATACTAAATCTGAAAAAGGATTCTTTATTGGATCAGGAAATTTACATCCTTTTCCACTTTTTATTTTCTATAAATAACCCAACCCTATCGTCTTACCTATATATTCCTCCTTCGTTATATTATACTTATACATACAATTATGAGGTATTATATGATTGGTATGGTATTCTATGGATGACACACAGATCCAAAGAAAAGAGTAGGAGTGAGATGGAAAAAGGACGAGTTAAGTAGAAAAAATCGAATATAATTCCAATGAATTTAATAAAAAGGAGTGTTACTCGTTCTCCTCTTTTATTTTATTAGTATTTCTTCCTTCAATTGGGACTGTAACTGGAAGGCATACATAAAAAATTGAGTGTGCAATTTAGTTTATTTGAATGAAAATGAGATGGATTGTTTCCAATTAGTCATTGAGGATACCCCCCCAAAAAAAAAGTTGGAACTCAAAGGGGTTTTCATTTATCCTGACAAGTACTCTGTCGAGGCACTTATGTTAAGTTCGTTGTGCCTCGTACGATAAACGAATACAATTTGCATATGTACTCCGTTAAAAAGGGGTACTCTTTTCTATTTTATTCATCAAGAATATTGAAAAACAAAAGTGGACAAGTATCTCTTAAATTCAAATAGTAAAGTAAATATAAGAATACTACCGATTGTACAAATCTAACTATTATGTTATGTCTCTCTCTTATCAATCGGCACTAATGAAAGAAATGGAAATTCCCGTATTTGTCTGATGATAAATACGAAATAAAAACAAAAGAAATAGGGATCCCGCTGGGTATTAGCTCTTGCTCCCTCTTTCTTTTTTCACGTTAAATAAATTTATTTAACGGATCGGATCCTAGATCCTAGTTCGGGACTGACGGGACTCGAACCCGCAGCTTCCGCCTTGACAGGGCGGTGCTCTGACCAATTGAACTACAATCCCAGCGAGGTGTATGGTATACATATTCTTAATGGTTTTAAAAAACCATTTTATTTTCTTCGTCGTGTTGTAAGAGAGACATGAATGATATACTAACTGATATTATATACACATAGATATGGACTATACTGAAAGTAACACAGAGATATGGACTATAGTCAAAGTAACACAGATTACTAGTAACCCATGTTTTTTTAGTGCCAAAAATGGATAATCAACCTTTCAACGAGAAAAAACTATTTTTCTTTAAAAGAGAAGGATTCCATTTTTATGGAGGACAAATTTCTTATATCATTGGTTATATCATATTTATGGAGCGGCGAATTTTTGGGCCGAGCTGGATTTGAACCAGCGTAGACATATCGCCAACGAATTTACAGTCCGTCCCCATTAACCGCTCGGGCATCGACCCAGGAAGAATTCATTTTAGGCTTATGGATAATCCATAATCAACTTCCTTTCGTAGTACCCCCAGGGGAAGTCGAATCCCCGCTGCCTCCTTGAAAGAGAGATGTCCTGAACCACTAGACGATAGGGGCATATCCGCCCGACTGTCATCATACTATGATGATAGTATGTATAGTTTTTTGGAATTGTCAATATAATCTAATGATATGACTAAATCCGAACACTCTTTTCTACTTTTGTGTTATGATTCCATAGAATTTTTTATTGGATGGGAATAAATGAACCGTCCAATTTTCATTTATTTATTTATTTTTTTGCTTTATTTAATTTGTATTTATATAAAATACTATATATAGTATAGCGAATATAGCGAAAGGAGGTATAGGATTCTGTCCGTTCAGGCAGTGATTGGTCCAGCATAACGGAAAAGGGTGTAAAAACTCACTTAATTTCTTTTCTTCTTCACTCATTAATTTTAACTTAAAACTCGTTGCTTCCTTCATTGTTCAGATAAAATAGGCCATGCATATCACTATCTCACATTAAGTCAGAAAATTCAAAAACGATAGAAATTCTCTTTTTTACTTTTTTATAAAAATTCGGTTCAGGGTACGAATACCTTCATCACATAATTCAATAAAATCTATTGAATCTATGTCAGTGTCAGATTGGTACATGTATCAATCGAGTAAATCTCGTTTTGATTGGTCAGTAAAAGGAAACAGGCGGGGTCGGTCTTGAAACAATTCATTGCATTATTAAAATAAAATTGACCCGCTTCACTTTTTGAGGGTAAATCGAATTGATCCTTTACTTTATAAATATAAATGAAACCCCTATGTATATGATATGTACATGATATATACATATATTATTTATATTTGTTTGCAGTATGCAGTGTAGTAGACTCATAATGAAAATGGATATAATTCATGAATTGAATACAAAGGGCCCTTTTAACTCAGTGGTAGAGTAACGCCATGGTAAGGCGTAAGTCATCGGTTCAAATCCGATAAGGGGCTTTTTTCACTAAACTAAAGTTTTAGTCTTCGTTTTCGGTGTAGAATAGAGATATTCTTTTTATTTGTAAAAAGCAAATGGTAACCACCATTATAATGACTTTTTATTATTACGAGTCATAGTTATAAAGTTTATTAAAAAATGAAACATTATTAATTATTAATTCATTATTATTAGTTACTATTTATACTTATAGTAACTAATAATTGTAGTTATTAGAACTAGTCTACCCTCTCCTGTAATGAGAGAGTAGTTTTTTTCATGTTTAATTATTAAAATTGTTGTTTGTTGACAGGAATATTCTAGAATTAGATGTCCAATTATTTTTATGAAATGTCCAATCACTATTATGAATTACCAAACCAAAGTATTCTTACTTCTCCATTGTTCTTATCAAACCCAGCATAAAATTTTAAATAAAGAAAAAGTAAGTGGACCTAACCCATTGAATGACGACTATATCAGCTATTCTGATATTTAAATTCGATATAGATTAAATTGTACAAGCGGGTTTTTTTATTTCCTTATCCCGCGCAAGGCAAGAATTTGTCGATATTTCCAATTTCATCAATCTTCTTCTTCTTCTTGCTGG